TTCTGGTTAAATACATTACGAGATGTTTTTCCATACTTTCCGCATTCAGTTCTAGCTATTTCTGCGCCTTTTGATCGACCTGAACAACATATACGGATCCCCTCAACCCCTTTTTTCATTACTAATGGAATATCCTTCACTATTTTACTAAAAATGGAACGAAATGATCTTGTTTTGTTTCTCAGTTGAAAAGAGATGTCTTGAGCAATCGGAGAAGCACTTTGATAAACAGATTTGATCTTGACCGACTCAATTAAGGTATTAGTGTTTGTTCTATTAGACAACAAAGATCGCATTTTTTTCACTTCGTTCAAATAAGAGTTGTACCCGCACGGAATTTGTCTGTTTCTCAGTATGATCTCTATCATCATCTCTATTCCCCTTATCAATTCTCCTATCCTATCTAGGTCTATGAATTTCTCTATCAATTCCATTACCTTATCCTTACCCATGAGGTTCCAACATTTGATCCTTAATTGACCTAGGAGTTGTTCCCGGGCATCCTCAAAAAAAAGGTTATTATACATCCCAACCCCATCCCTTGGAAAGAAAAAGGTAGCACCGAAAAAAGGAAAGAGCGGGATGGTGGTTTTTGTTGTTCCCGCGAAGCGAAGATCATTCGCTTGGCGAATGAAGCGGGTCAACCTCTTTTTGGCTTCGGCCAAACACTTTTTATCGCTGGTCGAGCTTTCTACAAACAAAGCGATGCGAGAACGTATTCTCTTATCTAAGCTTCTTCCCTGTGCATTCGCTCCTCCCATCGTAGATGGTTCAGCCACGCCCGGTGCCACGAAATGATTGAGAACTACGACGGGGTCGAAATGCATTTGGTTCTTTGTATTCAATAAGTATTGCATGACCGAATAATTGAAGGAGGGGCGCACTGCAGGGAGGGTCCTTTTAAGTAGATGACTCGTCGAGCCGTCGGAGCGGGACTTCTTTGGCAAAAAGAACTTGAATAACTTAGTTTTTCTGAAGGGGTCGTCATTTTCTATCAGGAACGCTATGCCATTTACAACCCCGGCGTATTTCGGATGCTTGAAGGCCCTGCTGACCCGAAGTGATTTAGAAAGATTCTTCTTTATCGATGGTGATCGGTCATGGTATCCATAGCGTTGCTTCTTTTTCGGCCAAATCCTAATTTCGTTTTGCTTCTCCCGGTCGTCGAGCCTGATCGACTCGACTCTTTTCCCTGACCCCCGGCCTCTCACTTCGTTTCGTTCTTCTTCTGTATCGCCGCTTGAATGAAGACACCCGATCGGCCCGACTTTCCCAAATGCCCACCACCGGCCCTTCTCCTTTCCGGGTCTGGATTTTTCGCGTCGTTTCAGTCGTCGTGGTCGACGGGGAAGAAAGAAATGAATGAATGTTCTTTTGGGAAAATGTAGAATAATACACGTACCGAGACGAAAGCCAAAAGTAAGTCTCGTAGGTGGACGTATGGAACCGAAATAAGACCTCAGATTGACATCTTGATACACTAATTTACCATAATAATAATCACTAAACCAACTTGAATCTGAACTACGATTAAGATCAAGTCTTACCGAAATCGGATTTCCTTTTCGTGCCATATGCGCTTAGACTTTACTTTACCCCTTTTTATTCCCGGTCCAATATTTGTTCTCGAAAGTCTTCGTTTTCGTTGCTCTAAGGTACACCCGAGCACCTTTTGGTGATGCGATGGTTTGATCCTCACTTGAAGCCTTCAAACAAAGAAAGCACTTTTTCACTACTATATATACTAAAATTAGTTCATATACGAGATTTCTGTTCCATTCCTGCCGACACTAACTATATATAAGACCACTATAGTATGATGGACTAGGCGTCCCCAACTGCTACTGTTTTTGACTTACCAAAAAAGGTCTTTGGCAATCTCAATCCTATTCTTCTGCTTCTCCGTTTGGATACATGGTAACATGTCCCCGCAAGGGAAAGGATGATGGGCGAACTCTTTCGAGCGGGGGTAGCATTCCGCAAAGCCGTCCTGCCTGTCCTGTTCAGTCAGTTGCATATTGGTAAGCATGATTGTAGAAATACAAATAGGCGAAGGATACTATACTAGCCAGACCGAACGGAGGGTTATATAACTCAAGTCTACTGCGGGCACGGGACGGAAGGATTATAGAATACTCCACTTACTGGTGGGACTTGCGAGGGGCGTGCCTGTCGATCCGGATGGCTGGCTGGTCAGGCCGAGCCAACGGTGCAACTCGATGATTTGTGGTCTTGGGACTGGAGTTCCTTCGCAGGGCGAGGGCAGTGCCCCCATCCCGCCTGAATTCCTTTTGCATTATGGATGACAAGGCGCCTTGTATGTGCCGGTTGTGAAGGCAAAGTAGGAGCTAGTATAATGGTTTCCGCCATGCTGCTGAAGAAAGGCTTGCGCAAGGGCCAGGAGACGTATCTGTCTGCCTTGGTGGTACAGGGGGGTCCGAGCCATAAGCTCTAAGGGGAAGAAGGGTGAGGTTAATAAATGTTCCAGCTAGGAATCTCTGTGGTGAAGATGTTTTCAAACTAGTGGCAAAATGTTTTGATCATGGGCACATTCCTGATGGTCTTGGCAGCACACTGATTACCTTGGTGCCTAAAGTGCAGAACCCCCTCTCTATGGCCCAATTCAGACCAATTTCCCTGTGTAACACCATCTACAAATGTATCACCAAAATCATTGTCAACAGACTGAGGCCTCCGATGGGTAAACTAGTTAGCCCCTGCCAAGCAAGCTTTATTCCTGGAAGGCAAATCACTTACAATATTGTCATTGCCCAGGAGGTTCTCCGCACTTTCAGAAGAACCAAAGGTCGAAGAGGATTCATGGCTTGGAAGATAGATCTTGCCAAAGCCTATGACAGATTAAAATGGAGCTTCATTATCACTTGTTTGAAGGATATTCGAATCTCTGGGAAACTTTTGCGCTTAATTGAAGACCTCTGTTGACTTCCAAATCATTCTAAATAAGGAATTTACTGAGAAATTTAAGCCTGCTAGGGGTGTCAGACAGGGTGACCCCCTGTCCCCTTATTTGTTCCTGCTATGTGTTGAAAAACTCTCTCAGTTGATTCAAGCTGCTGTGAATTGTGGAAAGTGGAAACCTGTTAAGGTATCTAGGAGGGGCCCTGCTATTTCTCACCTCTTTTTTGCTGATGACATAATTCTTTTTGCAGAAGCCTCTAGGAAACAGAAATTGTGCTGAACTGCCTTGAGACCTTCTGTGAAGCCTCTGGGCAGAAAATTTGTTTTGAGAAATCCCTTTTTTTGTGTTCTCCCAACACCCATTCTGACATTGCTACTAATATAAGCTTGATCTGTGGGTCCCCTCTCGCTAAGGACCTTGGCAAGTACCTTGGTGTCCCCTTAATTCACTCCAGAATTACCAAGAGTACTTACAGGGAAATTGTTGAAAAGGTGCAAAGTAAACTTGCCTCTTGGAAGGCCAAATCCTTATCTTTAGCTGGTCGTGCAACCCTGATACAGTCTGTTACATCTGCTATTCCCATCTATGCCATGCAGACAGTAAAATTGCCAGCAAGTGTGTGCAAGAAGGTGGATCAACTGAATAAAAGATTCTTATGGGGAGGTTCTGCGGATAAAGCCAAGGTGCACCTAGTTAAATGGAGCCAAGTTTGTTGTCCCAAAGTCAATGGGGCCTAGGCCTGAAACAAATGAATGCTATGAACTCGGCCCTTCTTGCCAAAGCCAGTTGGAGAATGATTCAAAGGGATGAGGGCTTATGGGCTAAGACTTTCTCTGAAATAAATTTGAAAGATGTTGCCTTGATCCCCAATACTCAGATAAATGAGGAGGAAAAAGTTGCTTATTTTCTTTTCTATCCGATGGCCAATGGAATGTTAACAAGCTGAGAGAGGTGCTACCTAATGATATTGTGGAAGAGATTATTGGGATCCCTGCTGGACTTATTGATTCTGATGATGATAGATACATCTGGCAGGGTTCGACTAATGGAACCTTCTCTGTTAAAACTGCTTACAACCTTGCAGCCTCCCTTGATGTACAAACTGACTGGGAGGGAAGCTTCCTATGGAAAATACAACTCCCACCCAGGGTGAAAGCTTTCTTCTGGTTGTTGGGGCAGAATAAGCTGCTTACAAATGCTCAGAGGTTTAGAAGATCGATGACCAATGACCCTACTTGCAGTCACTGTGGATGCACCTGGGAAGACAGTATTCACTGCATGAGGGGCTGTACTAGGGCCAAATCTCTTTTGGATGGTCTTGGCATCCCTCCTTGGTCAACTCCTTTAATTTGCCCTTAATGGCTCAAGGTCAATCTATCTTCCAACCAAAAAACCAGGTTTCATTTGTGTTGGGGTCAAGTTTTTGGTTTATGTTGCTGGTTCCTGTGGAGGTGGAGAAATCTTGAAATTTTTGACCCGGATCAACCTCCCCAGATCTGCATTTGGAACTATGCCAGGGAATGGCGACTGGCCACTACATCCTTGCATTCTAAACCAGCTCGAGTTGAAGCTTATCTAGCTTGGGATCCCCCCCCCCACCAAACTGGATTAAGGTGAATATTGATGGTTGCATGAAGGGTCCCAGCGGATCTATTGGTGCTGGTGGTCTCTTGAGAGATAATAATGGGAACTGGATTTCTGGGTTCACTGCCAACCTTGGGAAGGGAAAAATTATAGCTGCAGAACTTTTGGGCCTTTTTTTTGGATTACGCTTGGCTTGGATGAGAGGTTTTAGATCTGTTGAGGTGGAGGTGGATTCTGCTACTGTTGTGACTCTTGTTAATCAGCAGGATAATTCTCTCCATCCTCTCCACACCCTGATCCGTGGCTGCCAAGCTTACTTGAAGATGGACTGGCATTGCAAGCTCTCCCATATCTATAGGGAGAAGAACTTCTCTGCAGACTACTTGGCAAGCATTGGATTGACTTATGACCTGGGTTATTTTGAATCGCAAAGTCCTCCTCCTGGTTGTATTCCTTTTCTGTTTGAAGACTCTCTTGGGTATGCTCGACCCAGAGAGGTAATTAGATAGTTTCTTTTTTGTTTTGGGCCATTCGGCCCCCCAAAAAAAGAAATGTTCCAGCTACCTTTGTTTGCATATGGATTCGCATGGATTTCGCGGAACTAGAGAAAGATACTGCCTCTAGAGATGAGATTCCAAAGATTCGATCCGAAGCTCTCTCTATCGACTCCTCCTTCCCCGGCATAGAAGATCAGATCAACGAGTTCTGGTGTAAGCCCTTCCTTCTTCCCTAATCCAAGCAACGGCAATACAAGGCAGAGTACCGCCTAGCTTCGGATGCTAGTTCAGAACTTTTGATAGAAGGTTTCCCGGTTGCATTGGTTAGTAGATCCGGGGGGTGTTGATTCATTCTGCCTCTCTCCAGTTGCCGGCTGGTTTGGGTCTAGGCAGAGAAAGACAGATTTACAGTTCTGCGCCCAAAGAGAGAGATTAACTACGGAGACTAAGCTGCCTCCTCACCGCGAGGATTTGATCCATCTTTCATACTGACACCCGTTTACTAAACTACTTGAGCCCGCACCGATGTTCGTTCATCACAGTGATCCGGGATCAGAAAAGGTTTGGAAGACATAATGCTTCCTCTGCTCGTCATTGATCGAATGAACTGCTATTCCTGAACGTGGATGCATGGGTTAGCCATGTTCCATTGTCGCCTGAAGGGCCTAAAAAAAGAGCTAGAACAGGAGTTTAGTGGTCCTGTAATAGGGTTGGGTTGGTTGGGCGGAGCTCCCGGACGCCGACCCGCCCCGCACGCTGCCGATCGGGGAGTGGATGAAAGATGAGTTAAACTGATGTTAAGAGAAGAAAAACAAATATAAAAATGTTTATGGTATCGCGCGAAGCGCGGGCGAGGAATCCTCCTTATTTTCCGGATATGTTGGACCCTTGCTCTCAGAAGAATGACAGGACTAGAGTAAAGAACGTAAGTGAAGTGCATAGAATTCAGTGCGGTGACGTGAAGAAAGGGAAGGGACTATCCCTATCGGCCAATGATAATCAAAGGCACTCAGCTAGAGCGGCAAGCCAACCAACAGAGAACACATAACTGAAGAGTAAGAGTGTCGGGGTCAACAACTCCTCTACCTAGCCTGTACTAAACTTAATTTTTGTCGAAGTCAAAGTGCTGCCAGCAAGCTCTATGCTTAGCTTCAGGTAGATAGAGCCGTTCCCCCACGTGCATCGGGTCACTTCTCCTAAAGTGTCCTCCCCCCTCACGTTCCCAAAACGATCGAGTACCTCCATTCTCGGAGAGGTAAGAAAGTCTCGGAGGCGAGTGGGTAGGTGTTCAGTGAAGACGAGGTGACGGACTAAGCGGGACTCTTGATCAATAGACCGCTCATGGCTCAGATCCTTATTTATAAATTAAGGATAAGGAGAAGATAGTTACAGTAAAAAATTTAAGAAAATGTGGGCGAGCATAAGCCATTGGGTCAGTCGGTCACTGCGGCTTATGCTCGCCCGAAATATCGTAGAAGAAGTTGTATTTATGTTGTTTTTCAAAACAACTTCCGGCAACACCCTCTGTCGCCGTTACAGAAAGGCTCCCTTCCCTTTTTGCAAAGAAAGGTCGAAGACGCAGGCATCAACGAATGCAAACAGGTGGAACGCCCACGGCTTCGAGATAAGGAGTTCAAAATGAAATTCCGTGTAGTCAGGTGCGCGTGCTAGACACTTTAAGATAATATGTTAGTCTTGTGTGCGATAGGATGTCCTGTGCCCGAGACGCACAAGGTATACTGATTTCTGAAAGGCCTAGGCCCAAACTAACAGACTTTCGTCATCACCATCATGGCAAAACATCTGATACCCTCTCTCAAGGAGATTATTCCCCAATTTCCGAGTAACAAACTCCTTTTTCAGTCCTACTCTCCTCGTTCTCTTGAGATAGCATGCCAACCGAAGAGGATCCTCGGGCAAGCATAATGGACGAGTCGCAGCCCTCAACAGGTTCATATCCAGATCATCAGACAAGTGTCGACCTCTTTTTCAGCTCCTGAAGAAGAATACCACATTTGAGTGGACGTCTGACTGCGAAGAAGCCTTTCAACCCCTCAAAAAAGATCCCGGTAAGCCTCCTATCATATCCACGCCGGTCCCCCACGAGGTCCTAGGTCTGTACCTAGCAGCAACAGAGTCCTCAATTAGCTCTGTCCTATTCCGCTGGGATGGGGGACAGGAGAAGCCGGTCTACTTCACCAGTAAGACCTTATTGGACACAGAGATGAGGTACTCTAAGGTCGAGAAAGTTGCACAAGGATACAGTCAAGAGTTAGGTCTGGACTATGAGGAGACCAGTTGTTAGGCACACAACTGCGAGGCTTATCTTGGCTTTAGCTGCTACAAATGGTTGGAAGCTTAGACAGTTAGATGTTAAAAACCGTGGAGAATGAAAAGAAGAAGTCTACATGAGGCAGCCTCAGGTTTTTGAGGATAGTGAACATCCTAATTTTGTTTGTAAGCTTCAAAAGTCCTTATCTATATGGACTTAAACAGGACCCAAGGGCGTGGAGAAGTTCACAGGCTTGAACTTTAGGATTCAAGGTTTACCATCTTAGCTTAAACACTCACATGAAGCTATAGGGGTTCTATTACTGTATGTTGATGACATTATAATTACTGGTTCTGATGAGAAGATTCCACAATCTGTTATCAGTGACTTGGGTGAAGTCTTTGAGATGAAAGACAGGGGTGCCCCCACTTAGGGTTGCGGATTTCTTATATTATAAGAAAGAAGGTAGCACCTTTGTGAATCAAGGAAAATATGCCCAGGACATCGTTGCGAGTGCAAACATGTCATCCACCTTCACTCCTCCTTCGTCGGCGCCTTCGTAACCTACATTACTCACTTCGTTCGCAACTCTCCTTTGTAGCCGTCGGTGCGTCGCCTTACTCACCACCTCCTTCGTCGGTGCCTAGGGCCAATTTCTATCAATGCCTTCCCTACGGCCGTGTCGCATTCTGCAACAATTCTATTCTACCTACGCGTAAAATTTATCATGGGCATTTTAGGTCAGAAAAGGGTGTCCGGTCCGACACAATTCTAGTTTACCTACGTGCGAAACGACACTTTCTTGTTTTGCTTCTTTACTCCATAGAATGGACAGACATACTGATTGAATTGGGGCTACAGAAGATACCATGACCGATTGGCCTTGTTTTTCCATGTTCAGCTCGGCCCCCTCCTCCACATCCACGGAACTCCCGCTTGAACATAACCGCTGCGTAACCTTTACTTAATAGCTTTTATTTCATAACCTAGGCTCATATTTACCCACTTTCGGCAATACGAATCATAATCGATGGTGAGAAGTGGAACACCTCCTTCAGACCAACTACAGAGTAAGCTTCTACCGCGCCCAATAAGGGCGGCTTATCCCGGTTCTGGTTCCCTCCGTGCGTGTATCCATCCTTTGATCTCATCTGTATATCATTTCTAGTACTACCTTGTGCTATTTTTAGGCTCCACTGAGTCAGCTCGTCCACTTTATGTTATAGTTGCAAGCTACCTATTATCGTCGATCAGCAACCTTCTCTCACAGTGGCTTAATGAGAATTTTGTATGATAATTGTGTGACGCCATGGCTTCGCCTTTGACGCTTTCGTCTTGTTGTTTGGTACAGTAATAAGCAGATCTGCGAAACCTCTTACCCGGATCTTACCATTTGCCTTCCTGTTGAGGTTGAATTACGTGGTATAAGCAAGCGAAGCTTCGCTTGTAGTCCCCATCTGTTCCCAATAACTAGCTCAGTTGCAGCAGAGGGCATAGCGGTTCTAAAAGAAGCTATTGAGTTGGCTTCTTGATTGAGTTGGCTTCTTGAAAGAGATGATGGAAGCAGAATAAAGTGATAGGCGGAGTCAGATATTCGACTGGAAGCCTCATACCGATATGAGATTTATACTCTAATATTCAATTTCGTGTATGGGGCATGCACTTGTTCCACTTTCACGTTGGTCAAGCTACTATAGCGGAATGTAACCTCAAGAATCCACTCTTTTTTTTAATGAAATGCTTTTTTTCTCAATTTACCGTCCTTTTCAATAGACGTCCAGTTAAGATTCCGGCTGGACGAAAGCATAAATTATATAGAAAGTATGCCCTATGCTTCGTGAATAAACCTAGGTAAAAGCGAAGTTGTCCATGTCAGGGCAGTGGGAATACATAGTTGGAGCTACGAGTTCCAATCGATTAATAAGACAACCGACTTCGATCAAAAAAATGAAAGCTAGCCGAACCAAAGATGTTGCAGGTTACCAAACCATTAAATCTGAGTGAATCGAGGCGGCGTAGACATAAAATAAAAAGTCTAGTGAGAGCGCATCGGAGAGTGAGAGTGATGAAGAAGATTTAGGCCTCAAGTTCAGACGGATGAATCGAGTATGCCAGAGAATACAAAGTGTCGGGAGAGGTTATGAAATAGACGAATTCGTGGGGAGATAACATGTTATCTGAGAATGCGTCGTTGTGAATAGTAAGTGCTCGGGGATGCTTTCTATCAGAGAATGCAAATAGAATAACCAACCCACTTTTGCTGATAAAGATTCACAAGAAAGTCAAGTTATTCCTCCTCTTCCCCAATCACCATCCGAGTAAACTCTTCGGGAGACCAGTTTGATGGCAAGCCCGCCCCTATTTCCTTCATCTTATCTTGAAAGAAACTCGAAATATTATTAAAGGTTTCACTCTGAAAGTCTCGAGAAGAAGCATCCGAAGAAGAACCCTCGGAACCATGTGGGCAGCTCTGTGAACAACTCCTCTCTGAGGGAGAAGATTCAGAGAAGGAAATTTGAATCCAATCGTCAGGATCAAAATATGTGGGTTGCTCGGGATGCAATTCTGATCCATATTGATAGATCGCGAGTTGCCGTCTCATTTTTATTTTTTTTTAATTCTTCTCTGTCTGCTTTGGTCACAGTTTTTGGGGTGAATAATGCGGAACTGAAGTCTTGTTTTACGCGAAACTTCTTCGGCGTTTTGAAATTCGAGGCGTGTTTCGCCATAACTGAATGGGATATTCTATTTGGGGTTTCTTCCCAGAAAATATATATATACAAAAGTCCCGAAAGCTGCAATCAGAGCTGCAGTCGGAGCTAGAGACGAGGAGCTAAGCGTCTAGGATGACTCACACCGTCAGTGTTCAGTCATCACGTATGATATTTCAACCTGGCTGTTCCTGATTGAGTTCTTTATTCATATTATATATTAAATTTTCTAGGATATCCGGTTTCGCCGTTGAAGGACCTGTTCTAGTGTTGCAAGCTAGGTCAAGTAATCAAGCTAGGTTCAGTCTTTCAGAATCCCTCTCTCCTCCAGTGAGAAAGAAAGTAAAGTCAAGAGGGAGAGCCGAGACTCGAAGAAAGCTTGGAGTGGAAGAAGGGCGTTATCGGATTTGAAGCGCTGAGTTACTTAAGCAATTCTTGTTATTGTTATTCTATCTTAGAAGTAGTGCCTATATTGTTTTGTCTTTCTTTTTCCTTTTCTTGCTGGGTTTCAGCGAGCAGCCGCGATCCCTTCCTGAGCGGCCCTCTCATTCTTGCAGTTGTTAAGGTTAAGGCCCTTCCACTATTAAACCGAGTCTTGCAGTTCTCTTTTACGGAAAAGCCATCGTATACACACGGAACACTAACCTTATCTCGAAGAAAAAAGGGCTTTCCTTTTATCAATCCCTATTCCTGACTAAAGATAGGGAGAATAGAATAAGGTACGACCTAATTCTAATTACTTACAATCAATATTTCTTTCTTTGTTGTTCAATGAATTCATGTCTCTTCTTTTTTGGCTGCTCCCACGACAAGTTTTTTCGGTATTTACATAATAAAACTTATCGTAGTGGCACTCTTCGGTCCGTTAAACCAACTCCAACCAAAAGTTGGCCCTTAACCAAAGACGAGATTGCACAACTTCAACATTCAATCGTACAGCGCTGCCCATTAAAGGTAGCGGACAGCGACGCTGACGGATTAAGTCATAACATCTGAGCATCAGACCATATTTGTGAAACTTACTTAAAAGGTCTTTCCGATCAGGACGTAGACAAACCGCAGGTGGATCTAATAGTTGTTCCAAAGGTAAAGTGAAATCACAACAGGCTTCCTCATACCACCGGACATATCGTACGAGAGATTCCACCCAATATCTGAGCATGACTCTCTCCACGTAGAAGTCCCCTTCTTCAGTGAGCTTACGCTCCAAATCATCCCGCACAGACAACAAATACTTGTCATCTGGACGACACGACTCCAAAAGAAAATACCGCACCATACCAAGGTGATAGCAATTAACTACTAACCCATCTGGAAAACCTAACCAGATAGGAAACGGTAGTGGTATGATTCCACCAGGCGGGAAGGCCACAAAAACGTGCCTATACCAGTGTAGGTTATATTGAGGTTTTTATTCCTTAGCCGAAGCTTGAACAAACAACTTGACTTGCCCAATCAAAGGAGTTTGCAAGCTGAGGCAAAAATGGCCGATAGTTTGGTGTTCTATTGAAGACAAGATTCTTTCTTGCCATCCAAATAAACCAGAAAAGAAAGAAAAGAAGTCAAGTTCAGTGGGCCGAATCGAAGTCTTCCTCCTCACGCTTTCTACTAGGTTAACAGCTTCTGCCTATAGGCCCGTCTTTGCGTTTAGGCTGGATACATTCCTTTCAAAGCGTGATAAAATCATTGATTTAAAGGTAGTTTACTTGCTTAGTGCTTGCGCTAAGGGCTTATAGAAAGAATTTACCTTGGTATGACCTTATCTTCTCCATTTCTTGGTGCAACCTCTCTCTTTTCTTCGGCATAGCGACCCTATTCTCCATTGAGTGTTTCGTACTTCCTGAACCCGCACTTGCGACTTCTTCAAAGTGATTGTATTCGGCGGCATAATTGTATTTTTAACGACTTTATCACTTAAAAGATTGGATTTTCGCCCAGAAGCGGTTAATGCACGAGGAGATAACGGATTTTTGGATCCACGATTTAGCTTTCATTTAAGGATTTCTTGTCATGTCATCAAAAAGGCATGATTCTCTTTCTTGGTAATAGGTGGAAGTCTTCTTTTTCCGTAACCTGAATGGATTGGTACGGTATTCAACCTAAACAGGAGTGGAATGGTAACAGCAATGGCGTTAAATGAATGCTAACATTGGGCGGGCCGCCAATAGGCTGAGGTGTAAGCCCTTTATTGGAGCCTGGCCCTGCAGCTCAACCTGGGAAGTGCGGATAATCAAGGTAGAAACCTCGCTGTCAACTGGATGTTTGGGACCCCTAGCCCTCGGAGAGGATAAAGAGTAGAGTTGTTTTGCCTTTGACTCATTAGCATGAAAGAGTCTGTTCCCACGTAACTTCAACAAGTTTCATTCTTACTCAAAGACCGAGCTGGGAATAGAAGAAGAAGCCTATAATTCTAATTACCCAGATCAGTTTCAAACTATACTCTAATAGCTCTAGCTTAGCGTAGGGAAAGACGCTAAATTACTAGCGGCAACAAGCACCCTTAACGTTTAGGCACGGAAGCAGAAGCCTGAAATAGATATTTTTTCTTCCCCCCTTTGACCTTAACCGATTTTTTTATTTCTACTAAGCTTCTCATAGGAGGACTCTTTTATTTAGAGCTACTGGAAAAAGGTACGTAAGTACGTCCCTATTCAACCTCTTGGGAAACTTCATTCGGAATTTGCGGGGTAGGGACAGTTTCACTCAGCTGAGACCAAGAGCTTCTTCTCTTTCATATGCTACATCGGCCACATCCTTTGAAGAATCCGAAGATGAATCTGGTAACCTTGCATCCGAAGTAGCGATTCCCTTCCTCGCTCAGGAAAGTAAGAAGGAAAGGCATAAAGCAAGTACTGCGAACCACGAGATTAGACAGTTGTGATTGCGCTTTCACCCATGATGCTTTGGGCTAGGATGCTAAAGAGATGGCTATGAGAGGGTGCCTGTAGTAGCTTGACAGTAGGAAGAGTCTAAAGGCCTAACCGCAGCTATTGAATCAACTATTCTTATTCAAGCTTTCTTGACGTCTTTCTACGCGGAAAGCTATAGATTCATAGATCGGTCGTTCCAGATGTGATGTTGCAAGCCGCCGATCAACGCAACCAATATCTGACGCGAGGCCTTTATACGATTACGATAAAGATCGAGTCGATTAGTCAGCTTTGCCTTGTTGATAGGCTAAAGCATAGCAGCTCGAGCCCAAAAGCTCTAACCTCTACATATCGCCCACTTCCTTGACTTGCTCAGCGGCCAAACAGGCTCGAGAGAAAGCGCTCCAATCCGCCTCAACACGTCACACCGCCTTTGGTGGGTGCCTTCGTTATCCTATTGTGTTTCTCCCTCTGTATTATGCTTTTGCTTGCATCTGTTCTTTCTATCTCTTTCAGATGATGTATTTTTACCAGTTGCATAGCTAAAAATGCACTTTATCAATAGGGTAATCGAGCTTCGTCAATAGGGGTTCATCGCGAGGGTGAGGTTCTGAGCGCAGCGAAGAAGTGAAGAAAGGTTCCGCTGGGTGTCTGTTGCTTCATTGGCTGTCCCTACCCACTCTTTTATTTAGGAAAAATAGCCTTCAAGTTAGTTGCATCGGATGGTCCTTCTGAACCTTGATCGCGGAATCAGATTGCCTAGATGAATATGGTGAACAGAAAGGGAGTTCAAAACCTTCAAGCTTAGAAAATGAAAACCAAAAGCAACAAAACTCATAACAAAACCTTCGAGCCCTCTTCTCTATCGATTCAAGCCACTTCGCTCCTGGGATTGATGCGAGGGTAATAGCTGTATTTGGAGCTGTGCCTGACATTCAACATCGTCGTAATGGCGCCCCTTTGGTAAGATAAACTTTGTTTCGGGCATGAGCCCTAGTACCTTTGCCTCTCTTGCCCTTGCGGTGAGTGGTCGAAGGCTGTGGAGTTGTTTAATCAATTTCTAGCCCCTTGGGCTTTTCTTCGGCCTTGGGCTTCTCGGGCCCTTTATCGCGACCTGGTGCCGAGATCACCTCTTCTTCTGAACTAGAGTCGTCACCCGAGGCCGGGTCATAAAGCTTGGAATCCGCACAGTAAGCTTCGACCCAGGCTTCCGATCTGCGAAGACTGTTTGTACTTTTTGTCCTCGTCGACATATTTGAAGCATTGATGGAGGGTGGACGGAACAACAAAGTTCCCCTGAATCCAAGGCCTTCCCAGCAGTAGATTGTAGGACGTGTCGTTATCAATCACATAACACGTGATTTCAGACTTCAAGTCTGCCAACTGACACTTAAGGCGAATCTTACCAATCGCTCTTTTGGAGTCCGCATTGTATCCTTGGATGGTCATCTTAGTGTGACTTAATTTACTGGTAGGGATTCCCAGGTGAGCTAGAGCACGAAGAGGCCTTCTATTTATGGCGGACCCCGGGTCTATCTGCACTCATGGTTACTCGGCCTCCCCAATGTACCCGGATATGCTCGCGTTGTTTCAATAAAAACAGCTAATTTCGATTACCGCTTGAGGGCTTTACTCACTCTGCAGAACATATAATTGAAAAAGAGTTTCCAACATTCCGGCAACCCCACGGAAGATGCCCCTGTTGGCTGGCTATTATTAGTATAGCTTTGAAACGGCTATAACAACATACTTACATTAAACTTAAACCACTCATGAAAAAGAAAGCTCGGCTTCAGTGACTTAATCCTATGGTTTAGCTACTTCTGGTCCTTGCGAAAGTCTTTTTTTACTCGAGGTACTTAGTGTTATTGGATGCCCGGATTGTACATTGGGGAAGACATTCTAACACTCTAACATAATAATAAGAAAGTAAACTCCCTATGGTCGAGCAAGTAAACTACCTAACATCTCTTTTTCATAAAGCATTGGAATAGGGACGGGAGAAGCAAAATGTCAGCTTATTATAAAGAGTCTTTCATTGTTGTCGAAAATCGCGAAAAGTGGATTACTATTGGCGAAGCGCCGTGAATCGCAAAGACTTGATTTGGCGTTCGAGGCCTCTCCAATTTATTTGAGAAGTAGAGACATTGGTAAGAGAATGAGTATTCATACATCTCCTCAGAGGCAGCGTTCGGCGGCTTCTTTGTCTTAATCTAAGCCTCGGGTGCATCTTGACCAACCAATGCCAAACAGGAGGGCTAGGCTTGGCCCACCATTTCACAGGGTTGATGCCACAAAATGAGTATTGTTGGCGTGAATCACAAAGTCTTTTGCCCTTCGCACACATTTGTTGATTAGCCGACAATGTGCGAAAAGACTCAAATAAAGAAAAAAGGGTTGAATTTCCTCAGTAGCCCAAAGTATGCAGGAGCTCGCTCCAAAGAAGGAAGAAAAACAATAGCTCGGGAATTTATATCTCAAGAAGTCGGAATGCGAGAGTTGGGGCTCATTCGAAGCGTCTTCATACTCAACCGCCAGCGGCTAGCTTTTATGATTGTCTTTTTCCTCTATTTGATTGAATGGCTTTTCCTTTTAGTTAAGCAGGTTTGGAATTCCTTGCTCTATCATCTATAAAAAAGCGAGTAAGTAAGTAAACTGCCGCATCCCCAAGAGAGACGGACGAAGCCGCCAACCAATCGCTGTTAGCAGCTTCTGCTTGTTCATTCCTCGTAAGTGTAACGGACTCAGAGGCTGCGCATTGCCCTAAGAATCTTAAGTTTGATCTTTCTTATGAAGGGATTCGGCAGCAAAGACCCCTGCGATATCTTTCTGTATGGATTCCTTGCCTTTGAATCAAAGTCTATGTCCGATAGGGCCCGGGGTTTGGGTCACTTCGACTTCCCTTTTTCTACAGGTATTGGGGTCTTCCGATGAAGGCTCAAATCAGGTGATCACTTCCGGCGGTAGCTCAAATTGGAGAGGATTAGAGGTCTTCTCCCGCATTCCTCAAGAGAGAGGCGGGCAGCCGAAAATGCTGTTAGCTCAATGCCTCTTCTTTCTTCCTTCCTGCCTGTTGTTTCTTGCTCGGCGCTTGCCGCTTCTTCTTGTTTGTTGCTTTGCTTGCTCCTTCTTTCTGCGGGTAAGGAGCTCGGTGGGGAAGGAGAGTGAATGCAGCTGCCAGCTTAGCTTCTTTCGGTTGAACGAGTAGACTACCTTTCCTTTTAAGTCACGCGAGTAAACTTCCTAGCTTCTTGCTCTTGTGTTGTAGCTATTATCCTAGGTGATATGCCTGGTCACAAAGAACTCGCTCGTCGTAAGTGAGGCGAGCGCGGAGACTATTCTTCTTTCTTAAGATCTTTATTCTCGCTAGTCAGGAATTTCTTGACTTTTTATACGAAAACTGGTCCAATGGGGGAAAGCCGTAGTAACATATTTTTCTTGCTATGAAAAGAATGCCTTACCGGACGCTACACGTATGATCCAGCTCCCGGCGTTACATCCTTAGTTTCGTCGATAGAAAGAGGCATTCGCCGAGGAAGAAAAGAGTCTGTCTGGGGCAACCCTCGGGTGAGAAGTGAGAGTCGGTTTCATCACAAACAGATATTCGCGTATATAGAATAGAAATGGGAGCTGCTATTGCTATGTCATCTGCTGCTGTTAGCTCAAAAGGAGTGAAGTCAACAGAAGGAGAAGCTATTGAATCTTGTTTCAGAAGGGCTACTAGACTATAAAGAAGGGATCGATCCCAGACCGGGAATCCAGGATTCCTAGATGGCGAGAATCAGCCCTTTTTGGCGCTTTGGGCATAGCATAGATGTTGGTGAGAGAATGTATTTTAGAATACGAATTATCTATTTCTAAGTAAAGAAATCCAGCAGAAAAGCCGCTCCGGTCACTTTAGATTCCCTGATTATTGCTGAGGCTACGGCAGGCAAAGAGGTTTTATTGAAGGCTGCTGCTCTTGCGTTGACTGCATATGTGAATGTTTCAGATTACCTAAAGGAGTATGTGATGGAACAATTTCATTGCCTTGCGCTGGAAGTTGTGAGAAAGGGGCCCGGCCGGCAAGAAGAGATCCCTTCCGCCCTATTCAGAGATGGGGAGGAAGCGAAGCTACTTGTTGAAGCCTTGGGCTGAGAGAATCAATGGAAATAAATGTCTGTCGTTTTGACCAAATGGAGCGTTCTTTCAGAACTTCTTTTCTAAGAGAATACCAGGATCTTCTTCGATGGGCCCTAGTCCGACATTGGTGGGGAATAGAAGGAAGTTGACTAGTCGGTTGATAGTGAACCATCTCTCAAGAAACAATGCGGAATTTTCACAGCCTCTCAGGAGTTTTGGAACAGCTGCGGCGCCGTTTCTTCTTGATGAGCCTATTCGTGTCGCTTCAGAGAAAGCTTTGGCAGCTAAGGCTGTTCTGAAGGCTAAGGTTGGACGTTCTCTTCATCAATTCGAATCTCGAGACTCAAAAAGAGAGTAAGCAGAACCAAGTCAAGATGATACGGATCAACCCCTTGTACGAATTGTTGACTCCTTTCTTCGTACAAATTAGACCTAGCTCGTAGGCGAAAGATACCTTCCTTTGCAATACTCCTGTCGGCGGGATCCGCCAGTGCCCCCGTGTGTCAGGCCCTTTCCTCAAAGAGGTCGAGGGGTTCCTGTCCCATTCATACTACTGTTGGCTTATGTGGTATGTCTAGCGGATGGTGAATCCTACCCAGGATCGGAATTGGATATTTCCTCGGTTTCCGAGAAGTGTCTTAATGGGTATCCGACCGCCTTCTAGCATGTATGATGGCTATCGTGGCCTTCCGTTCCACCAGATATCATGATTATCCCTATTGCGCAGGTGCCTCTCTATTGGTTTCTTCAATTCCTCCTATTCACGTTGCTGCCATGGCCAGCACAGGATATTCCTCTAACTCGTTGTTCCCACGCGCGTGTCATCAGTGCAAATTTCGAAATCATCTTATGCATAACTCTTCACTCTGCTTGGGAAGTGTTCGGAGTAGCACGAATATCCTATGAAGGGGTCGATCGCTTCGCCAATGGGACAGCTAACTACGAAATGTCAGGAGTTAGGGGGGGGGCTAGCGACTCCGAGGGAAGGGGTGAATAGACCACGAGCAGCACGCTTGCTTCGGAGGGGATCCGCAAGGCTTTAGCCCAAGACTTATTGGAAAGGTAATGAACTATGAGGCGGTGTTGACCCTGCAATAGCTCCCTACCTATACCGCTGCCGGTGCTTTATCAGATGCCGAGCCCACTAGTTCGATGCATCAAACCGCTACCTCTCCCACCCCTTCCTCCGATGCCGGCTATCGATCTGGAGAAGCTGCAGGAAATACAATTTTGAGTGCTGTCAGCTCATATAGATTTCCATCTGTACCTAGATTCGCCACTGGCTTCTCACTCGTGGCAAGGCTTTTGATCGTAAGTAGAAGCAGGGCCGGACGAGGCTAAGGCTAACTTCCCTCCCCCGACCAATCGGACGTCCGGGAGAGCGAGGCGTCGTGTATATTCATTCGATTCCGATCAGCAACTGAGTGAATCCGTCTCCATTGGCTAAAGTTCGCGAAGTAGAAGCAATGTTCATATGAAATTCTTCCGGGCATACGGAGATAAAATCATTTCTGGCGGTCGGGCAGAGATCTATTTTCTGTAGCGGGAGGAAAGCCCTTACTAGATAGGGCAATCCGAGGCATCGGTTTACGACATCGGCATAAAAGGGAAACGGGAAGGTTTGATAAAGGGTAGTAGGTGTAGGTCTTTCCAGCCGTATTCATTAATGCAATGGAACTCCAAAACTTGAAGAACTGGCCTTGGTTGTACCTTAATTACCTTGGTGCCCAAAGAATCCTCTTACTATGATGCAGTTTAGACCCATTAGTTGCACCCTTTAACAAGGTTATTACCAAGCCAGTGGTGAATCGTTTGAGGCCTTTGATGAAGAAGTTAATCAGCCCCCGCCAGGTAGGCATATAAGTGAGAATATTCTTATTGCTCAGGAGGTTTTTCGATACCAAAGGGTCTACCCACGACGCATCTCCCTAATTGCATCTCTACGCAAGGGCTGGTCGAGCCTTTATTCAATTCATTCAATTTCATTGGCCGGTGTAGCGTTGGTCCAACCTAATACTCATTTCGGATGTTCCCGCCCATTCCCTCCCTCTCTCGGTTGGGGAGAACGCTCCTCCCTCCTCTTTGTCTAGTTGGTCCCGCGAATTCATCCGCTTTCAGTGAATGAGCTCGGTTCCTACGATTGGAGATTCCACCGGGGATGATAACACAACAGATTTATTTCGCGACGGATAAGGGAATGGTTTCTCTGAGGGCTTCGTGCGCCATGCCCGTCCGAACGGATCGGTGATGGTAACAAGACCCCCAGGAGCGATGGTAATGGTCCATGGTTCCGTAAATTCCACTCGATCCTTCCCAAGATGATCAATAATGAGGATTTCGACCCCGAATAGATACACATCTACGCCCAGCCTCGGGAAAGCCCTTCTTAGGCCTTATTCAACGCTTGAATGCGCAAGGCCGAAACTCAAGGCGGGGCAGATAACCTTCTAACTGAGGCCAGGAGATATTCTATTTTTCGGATTTCGAGCTAGCTCCCAATCATGCCTTCCCAGATAAAGATGCATTCTGTGTTGTTCTGGTCCGGAAGAAGAGGCTTGGATCAGCAGAACTGGCATCTGTCCGCCGGATCGATAGCAGTGTGAGGGTGTTCGTAGATCAGAGCTCAGAAGATGATCGCCCGGAAAGTCTCTTTCGTCGAATTCACCTCTCCCACGCCCAATCCTAGACTAGAACAGGAACGAATCTTTCAATTGCAGTCGACCACAAGATAAAGAAGCCGATTGAAGCAAGCATTAGTAGTATCCCTTCCTTCGTTGTGGATCCTTCTCCCTTTCTTATTTATAATAACTCTTTGGCTACCAACTCAAAGAGTAAATAGGTGGTAAGATATGGAGGTTTTTATCTCTCTTAGAGCTTTGAACTGACCGGCCTATGATCATTTAGGGAGAATTTATATATATAGCAGGTGCGCTTGTTTGTGTCCAATCCGGAGGTGATGACCGCCGGAAGGAAGGAGCTAGAAGCGAAAAAAAGTATACACGGGAGGTTTGGACTGCTTCATCTTGATTTTGAACATGGAATTTCCTCTTCTGAGGTAGCAGAAAGGCGAGAAAGACTAATCTTCGAATTCCGCTTGAAAACTAGTCCCGTCCTTGCTTTTCTAAGAAGTTACTATCCCCTCGGGCAAGCATAAGATAAGATTTGTATGAAAGAGATTTCGTTTCACCGTTTGACTCTGAAGCTTGATTTCACACTGACAGGTTTGAAGGAAATTTAATTCACTAACCCTTTCTTACTCCCAATACTTCATCACCTGCGACAGCAGGGACGGATACAGGTACTCGCTTACTTGATTGGCTCAAAACCTTACCGCCTGAAAATCGATATTTCGTAGCAGGATTAGAAGAGAAGGTAGTTTGGTGTTAAGGACCCACCCTCCAATTCATATTATTTATTCCCCCCAAGCCGGTTCATCTTTGCTTCCTTGCATGCCGCTTTGTTAACAACCGGCGAGACTCTCCTTCTCAAGCCAACCCCAGGTCGGGACGAGACTTTCTTTGAGCTACTAGGGAGCTACTTTCTACCCTAGATCTTCTCATTGCGTTCAAAGGAATGCTTAATCCCTCTACAACCGCCTAGAATTCGTGAAAAAATGACTTTATTCGCTTATCCAGTTTGCGTTCTACTCCAGCTTTCCTGGCTAACTACTAAGCTTTCCAGGTTCGCTACTCTAGTTGAACTCGGGTTTCCCTACAAAGTCTTTCTTAATTGGCCCTTACCTGCCCTGCCCGTACTATTACTAGATTGAGCACCAGAACCGAACTAAGGCTCGTTCCATTATAAATTTATCCTAAATTGAAAGCAATGCGGATTAGCACAGAAAGCCTGGCAGGAAGTATTTTATTTGAAGAATTGAACAAAACTCAAATTTCTGTAAATCATTAAAACGGGACTTTCTTTAAAGAAAAAAGGTCTCTAAGGCTGGTTCAAAGCCCTATTTTAGATAGGAAAAATCCCATTTAATTCGGGTTTTATATTCTGAAATTCCTTATCCCCACTGAGGGAAGTAGCTAACCTAACTTCATATGGATTAGTAAGGATCAACTGGGAATAAAACTCAACGTTGCGAGCTCCAAAAGTGATCCTGGAAGGCCCACGGGTAAGCAAAGATTCGAATTCGAGATTGGCAGAGAAACGGCCCGTGCGAGCACGAACCAAAGGAAGGTGCCAAGCCGAAGTGTACAAATCTCATAGGTCAATATCTGCTCAGTCTCTGTTAGCAGCTTCAGTAGGATTCAGGTCTTTTCTTTCTTTCCTGCGAGTGTTGAAGTGGGGAAGTCCGGATCAATCCGTCGAAAGAGAAGCCATCTCAGTCTAAATGGAAGTAGACCAAGTAGTTTCATAGGAAGAAATGTGAAAGTAGGGGCTGCTAAGCGCCCAGACCCAGAATTCATTGAAAATGGAGTTCTTGGTACCGGTCAAGCAGAAATAATATGAATAGCGAGCCAGCACTATATTTATAGATTGGAAAGAAGGGACTCTCCAAAGAGAGGCCCGAGCGGAATGAAGTTGTGCTAAATGAACGAGTTGTCCAAAATGCCCCTTGTTAGCTGTCGCAGGAAGTGGTGAGGGCTCAGGAAGTGAAGCAAGCTCGACCAAAGGACAAGTCATGGTCTAAGTCCCTATCTTCCTGTTAGCAGAGGAAGTAAAGTTCTACTTTTTTTATATTGATCAGCAAAGCAGAATTACAAGATGTGGGAGAGAAAAATAAAGTAAGAAAGAAAGGGGAAGGAAAATTTGATTAGCTATAGAGAGCAGACATGATCAATAGTTACGATACGAACAGAGAAGGAACTGCAAATGGACAGAATCCGGTCTTATCACTTTCCTTCATTCCTGCTGCACATTCATATGTTGTTCTCAGATGTGGCACTTTCGGACCGGACTAGAAGCGGCTGCAGATGGACCATCATCCGATGTGGGACTTATGCCTTTCCGATCGGATTAATGAGACTCGGATGCTATCGACAATGAGTATACAGAATTTTCATTGTACAGCTGTCAAAAGCTAGAAGGGATAATAGGCGTAGATCTGAGTAAGCAATCCTCGCTAGGAAGACTAACATTAGCAGTCGTTAGGCCTCAAAGAAATCCCACAAAAAGTTATCTACGACTTCAATGATTTTTGTCCTAAAAAAGCATACTCTTTTAGGGAGATGACGCCCTCTCTTACTTCTATATATTAACATTTCTTTCTTCCGGCTTAGCCGAACTACTTACCTCGGGTCAGGAGAGTCACCATTACAGCAGCTTTGACTCTGTTGGGTAGAAAGGACACGGGGATGAAAGTAAGAGTGATTGACCGGACTTCATTTCAAAGGAAAGTTCTTTAAATTCTGACTAGATAGACACCTACCTTCATTCCATACCAAAAAAGGTAGACAAGACTGCTCTATCGGTTAGGACTAGAACTCCAAGCTCCTAAACTTCTAACTCATAGCTTTACTTTAGGCACTCTAGCTATAAGCTTTTTTCTGCTATTGCATTTTAAAAGAGATTACCTTGGGACAGGAGATTATGCGTTTCCGTTAGCTTTTTGCCCAGTTGAAATAACAACTGCTCTTTCCTCCTGATCTGATGGATTGACCTCGCCAGCTCGCTTTTCAAACTCAAATCAAAGCTTTAATAAAAACGTACTTTTAAACCTATTAAAAACGAAAACGAAAGAAGCCCGCATCCCCACTTTTCTTTCCCACCTTCTCTCTTGGATGTTTCTCACTCTAGGAGTCAGCATCAGTTATAGAAGATCTTTCTTCTTTTAAGGACCCGGAACTCAACAGAATCAAGGATGGTAGCTGACTAGCACTCACAAGAAGGCACTGATGTGATGAGTTTCTTGATTTACTAGTCAAGAGATTCTCCGGAGGGCTATTACTAAAGATTCCAGAAGGAATTTCCTAATCACAAGTGGTACGGTCCCAATGAAAGTGTCTCTTAGCTGGTTTACAGGCTTCGGAAAAAGGAAGAAAATAACAAGCACTGTCATAACTCCAAGAGTGAATTGCCGTAACTGCTCAGGATGTTCTTTGTCGAGTTGGGCATTCATTGATTTAGGATTGGATTTTTTCCTTAATAACTTAGAGTGGCAGAGATTGCCGGGTTAATGCGTTAAAATATATGACTATGTTTATACGAAATTTAATAAAATTAAATAAAGGGTATCATAATCGGAAGAGTCTAATGCCTTCCTATCCTTAAGGGCAGTCCTTGCGGAAGTTGGTGCTTAGCTTAGCCGTCCAATCGTGAAGTGAAGTTATCATAAGCGGATTTAGGGCTGGCTTCTTCCTGAGCTCTAGTTCAGTTCCTCGGATTGAGATAGAGAGCCTACCGACCCCTTCCCTTACTCAATAGGACTGGCTATAGAAAAAGTTAATATAGATAAAGTAAGGTGTGAATGATTGTCTTGTCTAAGGCTGACCGTACCTAGTGCTTTGCTTAGTTAGTCGTTTACCTTTGCTTTGGAAAGCGGTTCGGAAGCAGCTCTTATAAAAGGGGCACTTACTTTCATTCCTGAAGGCTATCCTAATTTAGGCCTCTCCCTCAAAGGGTTCACCTCGTCATTAGGTAGAGACGCCAGCAGAATATTCAATCATGAACCTAGTCCGTTGGATATCTTTCCCAGTACAATCCAATCTGCCTCGATAGAACAGAGCCTACTATCCCCAAGCCCTTGTATAGTAGGCTACACCAAGCATAGCCTTGCCTATTGATGAGGTTTTTTCCTCACGGGGCAGGAAACCTATCCTAAACCATTGACGTCTAAAAGACAAGTTCTTTTGTCAAAAAAGGATCACACTCTGGCTAAGAGGAATTACTCCATTTCCCTTTCTTCTTGTTCTTGGGCAAATGTGCGTATTATCTATGATTGGTATCCCAATAGTCAAGATCTTATACCAACCTTTAGAAAGAGGAGTGAGAACGCTCGCCCATAGGACGAAACGAGCAGGTCGGGCAAAGGCTGATGCCAGCACTGGTCCTCCTACTTTACTATCCTAATCCGACCAGTTTTCAAGCTTTAACAAGCCTCTTTCTCTCCCCTGTTGAAGTCGCTTTTTTGTTATCTATTTTTATATATCTTTCCCCTTGCGATCCAATTAAAGTCTCCTTGCATGTAAGTTTCGTCCAGTTCCCTCTCAGCTCTTTCCCGTAAAAATGGATAATATTTTTTTGGGTAGTGTAGAATATAAAAATATAAGTATAGGCTTTCTTCCAATATAAACTCTCCGGGCAAGAGTAATATAAGGCAAGTAAGTTATAGGTGTAAAGCCAACAAGTCTCTTTTACACTTGAAAAGATGACTGACAATACCTATCCTTCGCCCTCTTCTTGTTCAGTAGAGTCATTTTCATCCCCCTTTACGCGAGTTATAGTGCCCTGTAATCGAGTTGGATTCCCTTTTTGTTCCATTCTTCCTATTGGCTGAGTAGTTTAAAGTGTAAATTGCAAACAAAATAGCTAACAAGTCAGTGTAAGAAAGAGAGTGAGTGGGATAATCAATAGAAAATATCCATTCATTCGGACTCCCAGTAAGAAAACGTATTCATATTGCTTTATATTGGGCCATAGCTAGCAACTCACCGTACCAAGCGCGTTCACCCCGGAAGGATACCCTTTGTCTATGTCAGCCAAACCAGATGGGACGAGACTAGTCCGGTCAAGAGATAGAAGATGATCATCTAGCTATAGCTCTTATTATCTTAGTTGCTTTTTAGTCTTCACATGAAAGGTGCTATTAACTAGAAATAAGATCAGTACAAGCAAGACTTTCATTTTCCTATTGTTATCCCAAGAGCACATTCTATTTGAGAATAGTTAGTAAGACTAATTCGAGTAAGCAAGTCCAGTGCTATCGGTTACAAGTGCCTCTTTCGCCGTCACCCATGGTACCAGTTCATATTTGGTTACCCGAAGCTCATATAGAGAATAGAACTTGAACGAGGCCTTCCCGACTTTACCGTCTCAAGCAAGCCTGAACGACCTTACTGTCTCAACCCTGACTGACGACTAGCTTTACTTGATAGAGTTGCCTTCCATGCCCGGTTAAGTTCGCCCTTAGGGGAAAAAGCCTTTCCTTGCCTTACCGGACAGTAAGAATTTAATTGCCTTGAAAACAAAACAGAAGTACTACTTTGGATACGCTATGATTCGCATCTCTCATTAAACTTTTATAATACAATCTATGTCCTACTCTTTTAGTTTTAGCTTTCTTCATTGAGTAAAAGGAAATTAGCCTTTCAAACAGAAGGCATATGATAGCTCATTCCCGGACTTATTTATATCGTAAGAGAGAGAGAGAACCTCCTATGCCCAAAGACTCCCATGCTTTCCGTTGGTCAACAACCAACCACAACTCACTATAATTCTTCACTACTCGTACAGGAAGGTAAGAAAAACTTGCTTTTCTGGAGGGAATCAAAATGACGTAAATCCCAATTTTATGACCCAGGAACAGATTTTGCTATTACAAGTAGAAATAGAATTACAACTCGAAAAGGAAAAGCTACTAGAAAAGGAAAAGCTATTAAAACTAGAAAAGCTATTAAAATTACAACTAGAAAAGGAATTAAAAGTAGAAATAGAATTACAACTCGAAAAGGAAAAGCTATTAAAATTACAAGTAGAAAAGGAAAAGCTATTAAAATCGCTTGAGTCGCTGCCTTGTGAAAGAAAACATCATATGTAAGTAAGTAGCATCTCGAATAGAAATATCCCTTCCAAATATCTAATATAAAGTTAGATTTCTATTCAAAAATAATAAATAGAAATTGCGTAGCGTAAGAGAAGAAAATGCCCAAAAGTCCCATGTTTTTCTTGGTTGGAAAAGCCCAACCGGCGACTTCCGTCTTCCTGAATTGGGAGAGCAAGAACAAGTCTCTCTTCTTTTTTTTGGGGGGGGCGGAGCAGTTAAAGAATGAACCAACCCAAATGATTGTTCTAGAATGGCTATTCCTCACAATTGTTCCTTGTGATGCAGCGGAACCATGGCAATTAGGATTTCAAGACGCAGCAACACCTATGATGCAAGGAATAATGGACTTACATCACGATATCTTTTTCTTCCTCATTCTGATTTTGGTTTTCGTATCACGGATCTTGGTTCGCGCTTTATGGCATTTCCACTATAAAAAAAATCCAATCCCGCAAAGGATTGTTCATGGAACTACTATCGAGATTCTTCGGACCATATTTCCTAGTATCATCCTGATGTTCATTGCTATACCATCATTTGCTCTGTTATACTCAATGGACGAGGTAGTAGTAGATCCAGCCATTACTATCAAAGCTATTGGACATCAATGGTATCGGACTTACGAGTATTCAGACTATAACAGTTCCGATGAACAGTCACTCACTTTTGACAGTTATACGATTCCAGAAGATGATCTAGAATTGGGTCAATCACGTTTATTAGAAGTGGACAATAGAGTGGTTGTACCGGACAAAACTCATATACGTATTATTGTAACACCTGCTGATGTACCTCATAGTTGGGCTGTACCTTCGTCAGGTGTCAAATGTGATGCTGTACCTGGTCGTTTAAATCAGATCTCTATTTCGGTACAGCGAGAGGGAGTTTACTATGGTCAGTGCAGTGAGATTTGTGGAACTAATCATGCCTTTACGCCTATCGTCGTAGAAGCTGTTCCTAGGAAAGATTATGGTTCTCGGGTATCCAATCAATTAATCCCCCAAACCGGGGAAGCTTAAGCGTAAATGAAAGAGTAGGGTGAGGGATAAGGGGGGAAGCCACTAAATTGAAGGCTTCGCTCGCTCGCTCTAACGTTCGTTTAGTAAACAGCGAGTGGAGTGCATAAGCCCCTTTAGAGATAGGGGCGAGTACTACACGAGCTCGTAAGTAAAGTACGGAACGAGCCTTGTCTACGAAGCAGAGCGGCCTCGTCTTGCTTGCTTCTGGCGAAGCTTCTAGCACTAGATAATAGGCATTCTAGTATGGCAGGAATACTACTTTATAGGCCGACCACTACATAGGAGCGATATCGAAGCCAAGCCGTATAAAGGCGAGCAGCCCTTATAGCAATAGCAAACGGCCTACTTATAGCCCTCTTTTTTCCCCGGAAAATACAGTTTTTTCGGGTGTCTCAGAGTTTCATTCTTACAACTATCTTTTTGAAGCAGATAGTTCACAGTGCTCATTCTATAGATACTGTAAAAGCCAACCATGAGTTTCCTTCGCCCGTTATCTCCTCATCTTTCTATTTATAAGCCACAGCTCACTTCGACGTTTCCAATTTCCCATAGAATCTCCGGGGCTTTCCTAGTTACTATAGTTTTTCTTTTTTATCTTCTTTATCTTAAAATGGGTTTGATTTGCTTCACCTATTATCCTTTCTACCAATTCTTCTTTTATTCATCAAAACTCATGCTAATAGGAGCGACACTAACGGCCTTAGCCTGGTCCTATCATCTGTTTAATGGGGTTTATCATTTAGGGTTAGCCGGCCGATGGAACTTCAAAAGTCTCAAATACTTTGTTTTCTGGTTGACGGTCTACGCCGCGCTGGTTGTTATCCCGGTGCCTTCGGACCTTTTCTTAGGAAAGATAAAAGTAATTCTAATCCTGGGGGGGAGCGCCGCTCTTTATTTTGTTGGTCTGGCCTCTACCCCCTTTGAAAAGGAATTCTGTTTAAATGGCCTTTTTTTGAGTTCCCTTTCGGCCGCTACTTTGTGGAATATAGCCGAGCCCACGGAAGTCTTTCTCTCTATTTTAATCTATCTCTCCTCCCTATTATTCTTACCGGTAGATTTTATCTTTTTTTTAGTCATGCTGGGAAGAGTTTTTCTATTTGCTGATTATGGCCCAGCTCTCTTTATGCAAACATATTTCGTTTACGGTTTGCGAAAATGGCGCAAAAATCGTCCCTTATTAGTGGCGATCTATATTACAATTATCTTTGGCTGTATCTGGCCGGGCCCCGTCATGCTGAAAGGCATACTCTTCCCCCTCTCCGGGGCTTTGGCCTTTTTCTTTTTTTTCGTAGCAACCAGTGGTAAAGAACACATTCTCGCTTCTCTTTTCTATCTTATTAATCAACTCTTTCTTTGTTTTGTAACAGAAAACAAAGAAGCCGCCATATATATAATATATATTTACGCGTTTTTAATACTCATTTTCACGCTACTTACTATTATAATGCGCATCAATGACAATGACCGAGACAATGACCGAAAGGTCTCGAAATTTACTGATGACTGTCTCTTTCTTATTTTTGAAGGAAAAATAAAATTCTTCTTCGTTTTCTTTTTTCTGATTTTCCAGCTTTTGCCCGTTTCTGGGTCCGAACAATGGGTGCGCGCCTTGGCGGAAACTCTTTTTCTTCAAGTGGCCTTCCTAAATCTTTTTATCTTTTTATTTCGATCCTTGACAAAGGATAGGGAGGGCTGATTTCCCCCGGCGGGGCACAGGCTAATTGATGAAATGATAGAGAAGATAACTACGTGCGACTTGATCCCTTAACATAAGAAAGGGTACGTAGGCAGCTTGGAAAAAGAGGCCAGGTTCAGTCCCATTTGTTCCTATTGTTTAGAAATGTGGAAAGGAAGGTCAGAGGGTGGAGAATAGCGAGGGAGAGGGCAGCGCCCCTTGCTGGATAGAATATCGAGAAGCACATGGGATTGGGGTGCTCTCTAAGTGAGGAGCCATGGAACTCTAGCTTAGATAGAAAGGGTTTTTAGGCCGGACAAAGGTCTAGGTTAAGTCCGGAGAGAGGGCTTGATGAACACCACCTCCTGGTTAGTGATTGGGCACACGCTTCCTTTACGGCGTAGAATCGGCTTCTTTTTTTGACGTATCAGAAAGGGCTTCTCTTCTACGCCCGAAGTTTATATTTATGCAAGTATCTTCACTTCAATACCCAAAGTGGCCCTATACATTTAATGATAACCGAACCCAAGCAAGGAGCTTCAATCTTGTCTATTTCCTTGAATGGTCGGGTTGGAAAGTCTTTATTTTATGTGCCAACGCAGGCCTATCACCAAATCTCCACGGCGAAATCCTTTGTTGGAAGGCTTGCTGATTCATGATTTACACCGCTCTCCGCCGCTTCTTAACAGTTGACTGCGAGATTAGCACTTTCTTCGTTACTAACAGATATATCTTTTCCGCGCGAGCTAGTTCAACAGTTCATTCTTGTAAGCCCCTTTGTCAGCCACACTAAGACTTCGGGTCATCATGCACTGACACAATCATTATCTGAGGGCCTATGATCATCCAAAAGCAGTACCTGGCATACTCCTAATAATCAAAAGAAAAAGCCGGATTCGACTTCTTGTGTACAAGCAGAGCATCAACAATCCTTTTCGTTACCAATTACAAATGGTATAAACTAATCGAGATGCTTCTACACGTCCATTCTTCTAGGAGAGTCATACCCGTCTTTTTGCCTTACCCGGCCTTCCAATCTTTTCAATAGGTCTAGTCCACGCGTGGACAGAGGTGAAATCCTCTAGCCCATTACCTGAAAAGGCGACTACCTATCAATCGTATTGGCCCAATTCCAGATCAATAGAATAGAAGGTATCATATTCACTAAATTCCTAAGGGAATCGCCCGCTTGACTAATAGCCTCTGCCTATTGTGTTATTTTCTACTGATTGCTTGTATCAAGCAGGACGTCCACATGAGAGTTGTACCAAAAAAGTGTTATCCCTTCACTATCGGACCTGCTTCTTACTTATTTGTTAGCGCCTACGGGCGGAATCAAAGAAAAAATGAATACATTTTGCTTTCGCCACCTGAAAATGCCCGACGGTCATTCAAGATTATCTGCATTTTTGTAAGTGTATGCAAGAGAAGCAGTCTTAGTATTAGGAATAGCGAGTTATCCCTCCTATCCGCATCAGTTAATGCAACTGAACCCTTCGCTACTCCTTTTTGTGTGACTGACCAACCTACTTAATCTCTCTCGAATTTCATATTGAAAAAGGAGGAGGCACATCAAGGCAGAAGTCGAATCAAGCAAAGATCCTCTGACATTAGCTAGTAGCTGCTTTCCTGGGACTTGCACTTGCTTCTTTTAGAGAAGGCTTGGCTCTATTTATGCTATTTCCATCCACTTGGCCATGACTTTTCTTCGCGAGTATCTTTCGTCTCTTCCTGGGAATCCAATGGTTACGCTGGAAGAAGGACTAACAGTTATAACCGAGAAAGTGCTTATGTCGACACTAGCAAGTGACTCACCAACTCGGAAGTAAGAAAGAGGAAAGACAGGGGTATGACAACCAATCTACCCGCCTATTAGCTATTCTAGCCAAGGCCAATTTCATGTGTTAAGCATATAGACATCAGATCGTTTTTGGAAGAGTGCCCGAGGACGAATAGAACTTAGATTCAAAAGAGCGCGAAGAAAGAGCTTTCGCAAATGATTGCACTTCTGCTATCCGGATAGCTATTCAAAGCATCGAGAAAAACAAAGATAATGTTAACAGTTTCATAAAAGCAAGGGGATTCGCTAAGCAGCTAAGCAAAAATCCTTTACCCTGAAATCGTAGATCTACGAAATGAGCGTAGTGTTGAACTCTTTCGCACCCCTTCCGAAATCAATCAAGGATTGCCATCGAAAGCTGTCGTTACGCCGAATTCTTCAATAAAAGTAGCCGTCGTAAGGCCTCCAGAAGGGGGCGTTGCGTATCCGGAAGAGTCAGACTTCGTTTCAAGCAGCAATCTTTGAAAGGAAAGATACTTGTTGTCGATTCAATGTGGGATAGTCCCTACAGGATAGGAGTTAACCCATGTCCACAGTTTTGATTACAGGTCTAGTTCAGTTCAACTCATAGCCCCCAATCCCACTGGTGACGATATTGTCATTGGGGATCAGAAAGTTGCTCTGCCTTACAAAGAGTGGTTAGCTGATCTGGGAGTCAGTGTCTCGATGCCGAAGTCACTGGTCAATGAGTAGGCAAAATCATCTGGGGAAGGAAGCGAGGTGGAGTGAAGCACGGTCGGCAACAGCTAATTGGCTCAGGCGATTCTTGTTGTCGGGCGTAGGGTAGGACCCTCTTTCGAGTTTCAGAGGTGAATCCTCATATGATATGAAGGACTCCCATCCCCGGGAAAGTCCCCAACAGCAACTGGATCAATCTTTGTTGGCTGGCTTGCTTTGTCCGCTATCCTTCATCCCATCCGTCTTGTCCAGGCTGGTAAGGAGAGAAAGGGGGGAGATGAAGTAGAATCAATTGAAGTGGATGTTTCAGGAGTTCATTCAAGCGTAGGGGTAGGGCTTCATTCAAGCGTACGGACTTTATTCGACTTTAGTTTAGTGAGTGGATTCTGTTGTGGATGAATGCGCTTAAGCAATAATAGTGGTAGGACTTAGCCGCGCTCTGTTCTTGATCGGTCGAATCGATCGCCATGTTTCTGAGATTCTTCTAAATGCCCTTTCTCTTTCGTTAATGGTTACGATGTCAATCGGGTACCCCATTCATCTATCTTCTTTGAAATGGAATTTCCCGTTCTCCTGCTTCAGTTACAGCTTCTCCCGCTCCTGGAATTCCTTAAAGTTTATTAATGCGATTGACTTGCCCTCTTATAAATCATAAATTGTCGGATATTTTTGCTTGTAATGCTCTGTGGTGGAACAAAGGAGTGCGCGAAGGTACAATCCTAAAAAGTGAGATTGGTTATAGGGATATCTTTTCCTCTGTTTTGCATATCAACGACAGCTCTGACCTTCCTGATCCTGTAACTGGTTTCTCCCCTGGTCTATGATTGCTCTCCTTAAGACCCGACCGGAAGGTTCGTTCGAGAGGCCCGGTACGGTCCGCTTGGGGCCCTTCCGCAATAAATAGCAGATATAAGAAAGAGAGAGTGGCAGACTGAAGGAACTGTTAGAGTGAGCCTGAAAGAAGGTAGAGGATAATCTCCCAACTTCAAGCCAGGAAGCATTTTAGCAAAAACATTCCCCTCATTCAAAGAAAAGAAAGATGAAAGTTGAATAATAGCTGCCGGCTCCCTTTAACACCAACGGTAGATAGGAACCGAACTCAAAGGCTTGCATGTTAAAGATAGAACCAACGGTGGCAGAAGAGATTTGTGCAGGAGCTGGCGGAGAGCGGAAGATTCGAATCTCGATCCGGGGAGACGTTTCAACGTTAGCTCCTGTAAGCCTGAGCAAACAAAGGTTGTAGTAGGGGCTTCCGCGACACTTTGATTAGTTCAATTAACCCAGCCTCAAGGACAGAAAGGGAGGGTAGGGTTTTTCCTTGATGAACCGAAGGAGGCCTAAGCATTTTGAAAACCCATATCATTCATTGGTAAGCGTAATTGGTTGGCCCTGCCAACTATATGCAGGTCTCTCGAGCCTTCCCTATTTCTCGATCGGTTCAATGCTTCATATTTATTCCACTCAAAGCCTGAGCGTGGCTAGGGTTCTCCCCCACTTCATTAATATAGTATAGCGAGGTGTGCCACTTAATATATAGATATCTAAAGGGGGGGTCCGCTGGAGGGCGTCGTAGCTGGTTGACTTCTACGTTGTAGCTGGAGGGATAAAATAGCGTAACAGGCAGCAGGTGCCTCATTTCTTCAGCTGCAGGAGAGTGAGTTTATGGGCCACTCACATGTTGTCAATTCGAATGCTTTATAATTTGCTTTCTTTTAAGGGACCATCTACTTTCATTTCGACTTTACTAGTAGAGCAAGGAATTCCTTTCTTTTTTTCTTCTGGTAAGTGGTCTATCTGTCCACGACGATAGCTCTTCTTTTATTCAAGACTGATCTTCCCCCTTGCCTTTTGAGCTGGGGCAATCAATCAGTCCATTCATTCCTGCCCTTCATTCAATAGATCGCTTAGCTCTACTTCTCAGTCAATCCCCTTTGTTCATGGCTTTGAATTTATTGTAATGCTTTTCTTTTCTGTAAAGATCTCGATGACCGCTTAATTAATCTTTCCTTTCCCGCTCCTGAATGAGAAATGGTTTTTTTTATTCCTACGGTCTTGGCCTGAGAAAAGTGATCTCTGAAACTGAAAGCCTTTCGACTGAAAAGTTACCAATAGAATAGGCTTTAGAGTCGCTCTTTCCAAATAGGTCGAGTAGCCCTTTATAGAAATAGAATGAAAAGGAGCTCTCGGATTCACACGCACAGCCTTATCCTATGAGTCTGCCTATGCTACGCGCCTGCCTTTGAGAGCCTTTCCGCTGGTTCCCTTCGTCGGCGTCATCGAACCACGTTAGCAATCCAGAAGAACTGGAAGCTCGAAACGACCGGTCAAAGGAATTGATCCGTTTAGTTCTGTTCTTCTCCTAGTTTTATAGCACACCCATGTAGAGGGATCTTTCCGACGCTAAGCGCGCTGCATCTCCTGTCCAAGTGAAGAATATCTTGTCCAAGTCCTTCCAGTTTGCATCCTTCTTCTGCCATTGGGAATGGAACATCTCTCAACTTGTAAGTGGTAGAAATTAAGGACTCTGTTGCAGGTTTTGGTTGATTAAAAAATCCTCTCAGAAGCCCGTGTATATTAGTAAAAAAAGGGGACTTTCATGGGTCCGATGGCTCTTTGACTGGTGTGCCTGAAAATGTGATTGATAAATGGGCTTTTGAAACTCGATTTGTCGCAACAAGAGGTATTGTCTCCGCCTTTTCAAGTAGGGATCATCTCTCAAGTGTTATGATCCTCCATTGCTGCTCGGTAGTGGCCTAAGGCTCAATGATTTTTCTTCTGCGCTAAGGCTAGCATCTCATCCCATCTTTCATCTTATTGCTTTGAGCTCTCTTCGGGAAAGTGTAAAAGTGTAACCTGCTGCTCCTTGATTTCACATAAACAACTGAGTGCCTTCTGCTCCTTTTGCTCTTCGCTTTCTGTGTTTATTGATCTCCTGCCCAATCACATTCTCTTTATCGAATCCTTCTAGGCAGATAGGACTACTCCTGCTTGCTCTTGGCCTTGGCTGCTTAGAGACATTCCTTTAGTTCGTCTTAGAGAATGGAATTAGGAATTTTATTTTCGTCTTATTGGTCATCTGTTCCATTTAAAATTCCATCTCTTGTTTGGTTTCTGGTACCGGTTTCAGTTCCTTTGTTCAAATCAATATCTACTATGTCAGGCTTCCCTTCCCGGTTGTCCTGTCCTGTTCAATCCGTTGTTCTTCTGTCTGAGGCAAAGGCGAATCCCTTATACTGTATACGGTCGAGCTGGCTTCTTGGCTGGTACATCAAGCATATCGGCATATTGCTTGTTCGGTGTGGTACACATATCTTTCAATGTCAATCAAGTAATAGAATTAATTCCCACTGTCTGAGGAAAACGTGAAGAATTTACATTTTATGAGCTTGTAAGGCCCGTTGAAGTCCCCGGAAAATACAGTTTTTTCGGGTGTCTCAGAGCGCGGTGAACACGGGTTCTGACAATAAATACGGTGTTTCTGGCCCCTGGATCTATGTTGCCCCGGAGGTTACGAAGTAAAGGCTGCGCATGAATGGATGATTGGTCCGTCGCCGATCCTGATTTGGATAGGGTGATTTAGTTCAGATTGAAATCGAAGCTTGGGTCGTGAATGAAAGTAGAAGGCGCCAAAGGCGAGGTAAGAGTGCGAGACGCCGTTTATTTAGTTAGCGAGATGGAAGAATCTAATGGGTTTGTTTCTTCACTTCGTTCCTCCCGTTGATCAAACTAGGCAAGATGTACCAACCGGGGAGACTGGCCCATCGCTTAGCGAGTAGGCTCGGTTTAGCTTAATGAAATGGAGATTTTTCCAACAAGAGGCACGCAGTAGCTCAACCTTGGGAAGAGGCACACACAAGGTTACCATGGATTTGCGAGTGAACCAACCGCGCTTGCTATCAAAAGAAAGAATGATTCGAATCAGGGAATCGGCACGGCCCGAACCCCTAATTCTTCATGAGATGTCTTTGGCCCGAGCCCAAACATGGATTAAGGCTATCCGACCTCACAAAGATTGCTTCATTTTCACAAATATAGATTCTCGAGGAGGCTATGGAAGATCCAGATAGCTTCGTATTGCCTGAATCTGAGCCGGGGTGGGTGATGCAATTGTTCTTGATTGGCCGTGTATGTATGCCACTTTGTGGTCCCTCTTTATTCTGGCTGAGCGGCGGTTATCTGGGGGCTCTGGGCTTCCCCTAATAGCCTGTGGTCTGTTGGCTCCTCTTAGTCCCTCAAGTAACTTTCGTACCTTGTAGCGGTTTCTTCTAAGGCTGTTTTGCCAACACCACCAATTGAAAGAGAGTCAGCCAGAGATGGTGATTACTTGGCTAAGGTTCTGAAAGAAAGACCATTGCCCTCTAGTTATTAGCCTTGTTTCTGACAAAATTCCTGATCCTAGGCTCAAACCGTTTAGGTTTTTTTTCTATGTGGACCAAGCATGATAATTTTAAGCAGGTTGTTGATGAGGAGTGGAATGATTCTGACTTGGACATTGTGTCCAAGTTGAGTAATTTGTCTGGGAAGCTGTATGAATAGAAAAAATAAGTTTTTGGTCCATAGAAAGAAAAGAAGAGGATTTTGGCCAGAATGCAAGGGATGGCTCTTTGTAGAAGATATTCTCCTTTCTTAATTCAACTAGAGCATAATTATCAGAAGGAGTATGAGATTTTTCTGGATCAGGAGAACTTGTTTTGGAAACAGAAGTCCTTGGTTACAAGGTGGGGACAGAAATACAAAGTTCTTTCACATTTCCACTCTTTTAAGGAGAAGAAGAAACAAGATTGAAAGGTTGAAGACTAGTGATGGAATTTGGGTTAATGATAAGGAGGCTATCAATAACTTAGCTGTGGAATACTTTACCTTTTTCTTGAGCTTAATTCTGATTCCATGGTTGTGGATTTACCTAGATTATTTCCTGTCATTGAGCCTGTTGATCTGAGGTAGGAATGTGTCTGAAGAAGAAATTAAAGATGCTCTATTCTCTATTGGCCCACTCAAAGCCCCAGGGCCTGATGGGTACCCTGCTACTTTCTTCCATAACTGCTGGAATAGTTGTAAGGAGGACATTATCAAGCTGGTTTTGAGCTGTTTCTCTTCCGGAGACTCTCAATGACACAATTATTGCCTTGGTTCCCAAAGTTCCCAGTCCAATGTCCATGCAGACCTATTAGCTTGTGTAATACTGTTTACAAAGTGATTTCTAAAAAAATTGTTAGCAGATTAAGGCCTTTGATGAGCCATCTTGTGAGTCCCAATCAGGCTAGCTTTGTGCCTGGGAGATTAGTCAGTCGGGTCAATCAGTAGTGGTGGAATTGTCCACACCACAGGAGCAGAATGAGAAACTGCTCAGCCAGCACAGCCCGCCGCACACGAAAGCAGCAAAGGAAGAGCGAGCGCGCTACGTACGCGAGCAGCACGCTACGCTAGAACGTTATGTACAACGCAGAGAATGAACGCGAAGGCTCCAGCCCCGTGGCATCGGGTTCGCTTGCATATCTATCGCCCCCTCGATCGCTTTAAAGCGCGTGCTCCCATAACGCTTGACCCCTTTATTCATGAAAGAAAGTGAGTCGAATTCGCTCTTCTCTTCTCTGCTGGATTAGCCTCATTGGATGCCGCAACCCATGCTTCAATCTGGTCAAGGCATTGGCATTGTTAACCAAAGACTGAACCGAACCGAGCTCTGTTGCGTCAAACTGACGCTATTCCAACCGCTTACAAACACTAATAGGTAGCTTTACTGACTGCATAGTATATATAGGAATGGAAGATGTCACTGATTGAATCAGAGTAGCTCTCCCAGCCAAAGATAAAGATTCGGCTTTCCAAGCAGCAAGCCTTTTTTGGCTTTTCTCAATAATCTCCTTGTAGGTGGACTTGGTGACTCGAGAATGGATGAGGGGCACCCCAAGGGAGTTACTTAGTCAAAGAAGAACCACAAACATTACTTATCTGATGGGCAAGACCAGCACCAATATTAGGAGAGCAAAATATCTTGGACTTTTCAAAACAAATTTGTTGCCGCACAAAACCAATCCAAACAGACTCGCTTTTACTTCCTCCATAAGCACAGGTCTGCCAAGAGCAATTATCTTACTAGAACCAAGAGAGGGAAATCCGCCAGGGAGTGAACAAATATTCCCATTAACAGATTCCTCAATGAATAATAAGCTAACAGCTAAGTTATTGATAGCCTCCTTATCATGGAGCCAAGTCCCAGAAACCTTCTTACTTTTCTATGGGTGGATCGAACTATCAACTCCGGGGGCTTCGTTCCCCTTTTCTTTATTAAGCTATCCACGTAAGTCTCAATCTTTCCTGTTCTTCTACTTGTGGCTACTTCTAGCATTTATCTGTACGTTGGTATAAGACACGGATCCATCGTCTTTCTATATGCAAATTCAGTACTTCGTAATTTCCTGCGGAGCCTTCGCTTCTCCACATGGACACCTTCGGTGCCTCACGACTACTTTGACTTCGTAACCTGCAGCTGATCCCAAACCCTTTTCTTTACTTACATAAGGGACTTGCCTGTTTAAGGAATGAATAGGATGGAAAGGGGGATCTCATCAGGTCTGTGCTTGCCACTAGATATCATCTGAATGGACGCTTTCTGGTAATAGAAACCCCATTTCGGCCCCTTCTCCCGTTGGGCACTACCTCCGATGGGAAAAGATACCCGTAGGACCATTCCGGCAGTTTTTCAAGCCTCCCCTCACGCCTTTGGCGCCTCTGATGCATCTGATCGAGACAGAGCTCGAAACGTCTGGGCTTCGGATTGATCTTAATCACATTGGGATGGTACGGGGGAACAAGATGGACTCGGTTAGGTCACCCCCGAGTCCTTTTGCTGGAAGTTCGAATGGCTTCTAGTATGGATGTGTCTCGGCTTCGCCTGACGCTCAAGATCGTCTCAATCCCCTCTCCCTAATGGTATGGTCGAGCAATCTCCCGCTGGTTGAGTGCGAAACCCTCCGCTTGCGGAGATCGAAGGCAGGATTATGAACTGTTTTCCAAGCTTTGGGTTAGGATTGTTCTCTCGAGACCATAGTGGGAATTCCTTAACAACAACATTTTGTGTAAACATGAGGTTACGAAGTAAACGAAGTGAGGTGGAAGTGAAGCGAAGTGAAGTGGGCAATCTTTGCCACTGTTGACTTGAACCAGCGTCCAGATATGGAGGGTTGGCTTAGCGGCAAACCCTGTTTGGAAAACAAAAGCCAAACAGGGGCATCCTACCTTTCGTCGCCCTTACGGACCCTACATCTGTGAAATGACGGAATGATACGAGGGATCCCCGGACGAGTCAGGGAGACGGGGACTGGCAAGAGGGATGGTTTGTAATCATCCCCTCCCACGGCAAGCATGACGAGGAGCACCACTTTCAATACAAAGCAGTGGCCGAGGCGCCACTCTTTCGTTTCAGTCGCGTTGACAACAAAGGGGTGTGCGGCCGTGTTCCGTCAAGCCATCGAGATGAGTGTGCCTCTTTGACAGAGTCCCCTTATCTTGCGTAGTAATTCCGGAATCTCCTGCCACCGAAGTGAGTCAGAGGAAGGTTCCGCTCCTTCATTCTTTTTTTTTTATTGATTGCACAAGATCTGCTTCGCAGCCTAACGGTTGTATTCACGAGGCTGCGCAGTAGAGGTTACGGAGTCAAATGTCATATAAATAGAATCCATCGGAATTCTCTTCTTCCCACCTCACTACGTTCGGCGCCTCACTGCTTCTTCTTCTTCTTCCACTTCACTTCGTTTATTTCATAACCTCACTTCGTTTGCTTGGTTGACGAACATGGATTTAACGCTTTGTTGAGCTGGTCAAAATTGAAAGCTTTTAGCCCTCTCGTCTCGTATAAGACTTTCGCCTCCGCTTCGTGGAATGTCACCACCATCGGCATCGGTATCTTCTGACCCGTCTTCTTCTTTTCGAATTCTATTATGACTCTTGATAGGAAAGGCAGCGAGATGAATCCTCTTGGCAATTGGGAGAGAAAGATGCCTTCCGGGACAACCTCCAAAACTTGACCAGCGGATGCCCGCATTCCACTTCCCACACATAAATACCATGGCAACATCACCTTCGGTGCCTTCAGTCAAGTGCAAAGCAGCAGCGGAAACTAACTTCATTGAACCTATAATATCATAGGGAAGAGTAGGCAGAAGAGGTCCCTCTAACCGTGGTACATGATGTCGTTTGATCTCGGCATTCATTATTAGCTTATGGAGAGCCCTAAACAAAGAAAACGGAGATATTTTTAGAGAATCCGCGGGATTTTGTGGCTCGGCAGTCCCCCGGGTGGGTTGGCCACCCGCTACCTTGTTTATTGATAGAAAAAACAAGATTTCACTGTATAAGCACAACTGGTTGTATATGGGAGCACGACCGTTGGAGGAAGGTGTGGCCTCTTAGCTCGTCCACATCTGCCCAACCGGACTGAGAACCCACCCTTGGTTTTCGTAGCTTTTTTGAAATGGTCTGTCATCCAAGCTTCCCCTGTTGCACAAGAATATCGGGCTAGTTCCAGGGCTCGCGGGGATTCTCGTGTAATTGAGCCTCCACCTTTACCCGGACCTCCAACCCTTCTAACTGTCTCGAATTCCGATTCATTCCTAGTAAAGCTCTGCACTTTTACGGGGGCTGGGTACGTATCCCTTCAACATTCTACCCCGAAACCCTTATTTTCATTTACTGTATTGTATGGTTGATTGCATCATCTATCATCTGGCTCGTAAGCTGATGTCGCTCACTTGACAGGAGCTTGTTTTCCGGGATTTCGAATCGAAGTTGGCAGATGTAAGGTTGCGAAGCAACGGTGAAAGAAGGGCAGGTTCTGAACGAAGTGAAGACTTTATTTGCCCACCATCATCAAGAAGGTTGCGAAGCAAAGACGTTTATCCAGTAAAATGGTGGCTACGGGGATAAAGTTTTTGAGGCAGGCGCACACTTTCAGTGCCTTTCTTTCAGAACCTAGATCTCGATTAGAGGTCGATCAACTAAAAGAGAAACGAGATTCTCCAGTTGATGAGCACGAAGACAGACACCCAGCCCATCTCGTTGCGAGGAGCTTTTTAGCAAGCTCTCCACTTCCTGGCAGGGAAATCAGAACAATGGAGATCATAGGATGATCAATAAATAAGACCAGGCATAGCCCACGGTAGTGGAATCTCTTGGAAATCCACCGAGGAAGGAACAAGCCGAAGTGATTAGGCTGCGGATTGGGCTTTAAGATCATCACTTGGTAACTGACAACGGTACGTGCCATCGATTCCCTGGTCGCATTGATACGGGGGCAGGAACCGAGGGTAGCTTCGCCTGACACTCAACATTGGCCGAATGGGCACCATTTGTATAGAAAACCTACGTTTTATTTCATAACCTCGGACTACTTTGTTAGAGTGGAGAGGCGCGACTAGAACTCTTGAAATAAAGTCTGTGTTTCCTGGATCTGGAAAGAACTGCCTCTGCTCCTGATGGGAACTTGGTGCTCACCTTCGATCAGAACTCACTTGGGACACGCTCTTTTTTAACTATTGCCTAGGGCTGTAAACCCATCCTATTTCGTCTTTCTCCCCGCGCCTATGGTAAGCGGGTGCTGTCTGGGAGGTCGCGCGAATGGTATCAAGAAGTTGTTACTTGTCTGTAGTTGGCTTTCGATCGAGGCTACGAAGTAGAAGTGAAGAAGTCCATCAAATTACAATTAGGCGGATAAAGACCCCGGTTATGAAAGAACGGTAGCTTGCCGAGAAGTGGCTTGCTCGCTCAAAAGCCCCGGGTCGATCATGGGTAAGGTACGGCTGGATTGAAGAAGCCTTTCTAGCCATGGAAATACCTGTTGGAGTATAAGCCCCAACCCTTCCGTTGTCCACCTTCGTTTGCTTAGGAACCCTACTTTTACACGGTTCGCCTCTCACTCACGGTCGAGCTACTTCGTCACTCGGAAGTTTCGCTTCACTGATTCTTTATTTTGTTCATAAGGTCTTCCCGCGGACCCTTAGCCCGGTACGTCTGGCCTCCCCTGACCCTTTGTGTGCCTCATCACCCAAGGTGTTCTGAAACAAAAGTCGTGGTGCTAGAGATCCAAAACCAACCACGCCACACTACTGCGTAGTCTCTTCTTGTCAGAGTCGAGCGCCTTTACTTCGTAACCGTCTCAGTCGAGCTATTAAATTACTTCGCGGCTTCTCCTGCCACGGTAGTCAGTAGGGGGCTAATAACTTGAGTTAGAAGTAGGAGACGATCAGAGTTATCTTATATAGGCTATTTACGCTTAACGAGTTAGAAGATGGTGCCAATGACCGGGTATCGAGAAGAGTTGGATGCGAACCCCTCCCATGAGAAAGGAGCCTAGCAGCCCCGATACGCCGAAACCTCTTATTCTGGTCCTTAGGCTAACTACGACTAGTCAGGAATTTCGTAAGAGAAGAAAAGGTTTCTTTTTAGTACGTCCGGTTCACCAGGTTCTACCACTGCAGGGCCCAGTTGCCATTCTCCCTTTACTAAAGTAGTCCAAGGGACAGGATCCCAGGCTTTTGAAATGCGGATTTGGTCTATCTTTAAGAAGCGGTGGTCATACTTTTTTTGTATGGCTCCCCATGGGGTGTTGCGGAAGCCCCAATCCTTAATATACCTTGACTGGTAACCCTCAAGTTGAATTGCGGGGGATGTTGTCATCATGACCGCTGAGGTTGTGGTGGTGGAAGCTGATTTACTTAACTGCTGTGAACATGTAAGAGTTATTTCGATCGCTTCTTAAGATAGGGCCAAAGGCTGCGATGCCTTTCCTCTTTGTAGCAACAGTGTCCAGTCTTTTCTATCTTTTTTGTCTGAAACTCGGCTCAATGGATTTTTTTCAGTCCCTACTTTCGAAAATGGGGTTCTCTCTTGGGAGAAAAGTCCTGTTGAGTAGGGGCTTAGCCCGTGAAGGATGGCTCCTTTTGGTTTTTTTTTCTAGCCGCTTTCGGGATCTTTGACGGAACGATAATGAATATGACGGGAGGAAACGAGACAGTTAACCAAGGGCCGCACAGGGGTGATGCCGGCCCCTCTTCAATACAAAATTCTGAATCGGACTCGGGTAGTTGGCGAAAGTACCTCACTTTATCATCAGAGATAGAAGTAAATCAGACTCCTGGGCGTCAAGCTCCACCGCTGCCCATCGAATCAGGGACTGTGCCGCCCGCCAATGCAGTCGCCTTCTCTGAAGCTGGGCCGTCCCAAGTAGCCCCACCGGCCCCCTCTTCAACCCCATCAAACTCATCCACGTGGATTGAAAGATGGCTTTATCCAGAGGTGGCCCCAAACGAGGGGGGGCAACCGCAAGATCGAATTGGCACTCGGGAATGAAGAAGCCGAAATCCTCCTTTCCAAAAAAAAGAGTTTTAGATTGTCCTAAGCAACCTGTGGTCACCTCAAATCCTTGTAATAGTTGGAGATATTCTTTGCCCGATAGCTGAGATCTCGCCAAGCATAGCCTATTTAGTTCTAGCATCGGAAGAGCAAGGAAGACTAAAAATATGATGAAAGATATATTCAAGGAGAATGGAGCACTCGTGTTAGCCGAAGGAGTAGGAAGCGCCAACGACGATTGATTGCTATGCAGGCGGCCCTTGAGACGAGGTTATATCAAAAAGAATAAGCATCGTCAGAACGATCCGAAGAAAGTAGGCAGGGGGCAAAGAAAGAGCAAAGGAAAGGCAACTCAATCTCGGTTGAATCAGCCGAAATGAAAAAGGAGGTTTGCTTTGTTTGGGCTTGCGCTTGCCAACTTAAGTGAGAACGTGGAATGTTTCACAGGTTTAATGGGATCCCCTAAATCTCTTAATGCAGGTAATTGAAGGGGGTCCTACCAAGAACATTCCAAAAAACCTCCTAAAGCCAAGGCCCGATGAGAAAGGCGAAACCTGTTCCCAACAGACTTGAAAGTGAAAGTTAGATGACCAGAAAAGGAAAGGGATGTCCGGCAGATGAGAGGCAACTCCTTTGCCTACTCTGCCAAATAAAGCCGACTCTATCTCAGCGAGAATGACGATGACTTTGTCTTCAAAAAAGAGAAGGTTGGCATTATCTTTGCCCATGCCTTAAGGGCTGGACTAGAACTTCCCCCAATCACCGTCCCTGAACAGGCAGACATGACGGACAATCTAAATTACTGCCCTTACCACAGACGTCTGGGTCACACTCTCGAGATCTGCTACACTTTGAAGTCGTGGATCCGGAACAAAATAAATCAGGGGAACATTATCCTTGCTCCAAATTTCTACAAGGATCCTTCACGAACAGAGGACCCAGCACCTGTAACATAGTAGGCTTAGGGAGCAACTCAGATGAAGAGCTTAACTTCCCACAATAAGAAGAAAAGCCTAAGGTGGTAGACCAGATGCAACTCAGAAAAGGGAAGACACTACCCGAACGTCAACCCCCAGTAGCCAAGGACAAAGGAAAAGAGAAGCGGATTGAGATTGAAGAGGATGCCATCTCTCGGCTCTTCGGGATGGCTCCTCTGGAGGGTCGTATCTGTCTGAAAGATCGGACAACATATATTACTCACTCTATGTTTGTTCATCCGCCAATTTCCTCCTGCTGGAACGATGTCACTTATGGGAGGCCAGTGACAGGATAGAACTATCTTTATGATATCCCAAGTGCCCTCACATAATTAATGAATTACGCATATCGATGTACTGTGGGTTGCTGGCCCAGCTCAACGCTATGGTCAAATCCAGGTTGCTGCCTTTATATCTGCCCCACGCCGCTCTGTTCCGCCAAGCGGTAAGGATCTCGCCCGAAAGTGATGTGCTTACAAATGAAACCTTGCCAGTAGTTCATCAAACTTCCCGAGCTCACGAACAGGTCTCTTGCCCTACCGTATGGCAAAGGTACCAAACTACTAGATTGGCCCTGTACAGCCATTTTTGTCTTTTTTTAGCGCGAATCGAATCTTGTTAAGCGTTAGATAAATTCCGGTCTTAAGCAGCCAATTATTCCTGGTATAGTCGTAAATCAGTTGGATTACCATTCTCCATTATTAGTTCTGGGGTGAAGGTAGTTTACTTGCTTAGTGTGAAACGCTAAGGATTTTGATCAGATTTATCTCTAGTGAGATGATTCACCGTAGTCTCACTAAAACTCTCCAATCGCCATTAGCAAGTGTGGCCAGACGCTCTGCTATAAAACAAAATTTTTTTTGTCTAAGTCTAAGTTTAGATATTAAAAGGGGTTCAGAAATCTTTACCTGTTTAGTCCAAAATACCACCAGCTCTTCTTTCCGGATGAATACAAATGAAACGATCGTGCCCTAAGTCCGAGTTTTTTCAGAAATCACCGTTATCTCTTTCTTACGCATGGCAGCAATACAATAAAAGAAAGAGGGTCCGCCCGCCCAGAGGAAGACCTTAATTTTGAACTAATATGAGAGTCTCCATTCTTGGCCATGCTGGCTATAATGGTAACGCGGTTATTTTCAACATGGGGATTCTCCACCGGGAATGGAGAGAGTTAGGAGAAGGGAAGGGCCTCATAGCTCCTTACTATAGGCGATTCAGGGAAACCCCCACCATTTTTTATCAAAATCTGACTAAGAAGTAAGGCCGCGGCTCCAATAGGGCACACGTCCATCAAATAAATAGCCGAAGGCCGTAAACGATCAAATAATGGCCTCGCGCTTGTTACAAGCCGAAGGAAAGGCAGCTCGGAGATTAGCAGAGGTTATGGAATCTGACCCAGCCACAACTCCAGCAAGAGTAGGCTCTGAAGAATGAAAAGACGTATGTATAAAGTATAAGTACTTATTTCCTATGGACGGTTGGAATCCGGTAATAAATAGGCGCATATCGGCCTTCTTTTAGTAGCGAATTTTTAGGTCATCCGGAAACTGGAAAGTCTCCTGTATCCAGTAAATCAGTGTTATCTCTATCTGTCGGAAAGGGGCCAACCCGGTCCTCTATTGCCTCTCCTGTCGCATCTGTGTAAACTGTCCGTTGCTTGCTTCTGGAGTGCAGAAACTGGAACTATCACATCAGTCGGATCTCCATTAGTTTTTAAGGTGCTTTCCGTAGTTTTCCTTTCTGAAAAGCATTCCCGGAACAAAGACTACTTTCTCACCGTGGCAACAACTGCAATCAGAGCCCGTACAAAAGTAACCCTTGCCGGCGGGGCAAAAGTCTTCTCAGAATCGATACCAAGAGTGAGTCTGAATTTCCCTCAATGGTGGTATTTCCGTCAGGAAGAGGTTTGAGCCCCTCTCTATCTGATAAGGTAATGAACGACGTCTTCCGCAAGACTGGCAATTCCTCAGACATGGCCTGCTGCCACTGAGGGATCCTTGCTGCCTCACTATAATTTTTCGGCTTCAAAGAAGAATGAACAACGGCAAGAAAAGCACTATGCTGGGTCAGACACAAACCATATGGGTGTCACAAATAAGAACAACGTACCTCAGGAAAGGACGAAAGGCCAACGGGCAACACCATCCAATCATCTTTTGATAATACATAGAATCTTCCAAACAATACTGCGGACAATCAGACGGAGCAGAATCTTTTTTCTGTTAATAAAGAAACTTCTCAGCACATACAGATTTCTGCTGATCCTTCAACCAGCACCCCTTCTCATGATTGCCGGTTAAGGGTTGATTCTTCTCATCAGGTAATAGTAGAAGCCATTGACCCATCTCCGGCTGCTAACAATTCCAATGTTGATAATTTTGGTATTCAGGCTATTATGCCTATTATCTCTCGGCCTGATCATGAACTCATAAACAAGATGGAGTCTAAGATATTCCTTGTTTGACTGAAATCCAAAGATGATGCTAACGTTCCAAAGGAACAAGCTGCTCAGACTAAGGGATACTTATCGGACTCTTTTCCTATGAGAGAAGCAACCACTTCTTTGCAGGAATTTTTTACCATGTGTAAGGTAGTTTACTCGCTTAGCGTTTCACGGGATGGATTTCATTAACACGGATAGACCAGAAATGGTCTTCGCAAGCATACCGCTTTCTGTTCAAGAATCGGTAGCGGTTTTAAGGGAGACTACCGCGCTCCACGATAAGCGCCTATCATCTCTATGCGAATTCTGACCTTAGCTTTTCGTCTTTGATTAGTATTAGCGAAAGCTCGCTCGACTTAATAATAGCTGTATTACTCGACTTGCTTACTAGCTGCAGTTCTTACTAATATATAAATTTAGTTAATTTAGAGTTCTAAACTGAGTACACTAGGAGAACAGTAGTTTCCTCTTTTCTCCTTTTTATGAACACGGAATGATCAGCATTGCTTCTCTGGAAACCCATCGATCTTCGTCATAACCAAACTTCATATCTCGAACCAAGCCCGAGGAGACTGCTTGAGACCATATATCGCCTTTTTTCACCTGAAAACTTTCCCTTCCTCCCCCTGAGCTCGAAAACCTGGTGGAGGTCTCCATGAAGAAAGGCCCTTTTGACATCGAGCTGATGCAGTGGCCAAGATCTGTTAGCTGCAACTGACAGAATGACTCGTATGGAATTGAGTTTAGTTTGGCCACAAGAGCAAACGTCTCGAGATAATCGATGCTATAGGTTTGTGTGAAACCTTTCGCCACAATACGAGCCCTCTCGATGGAGCCATCAGCTTTGTGTTTCAGGGACCCACCTGCAGCCAACCGTACGTTTGCCTCTTGGTAACGTGATCAGTTCCCAAGTGTCGTTCTTCTTTAGAGCCTCTATTTCTTCTATCATAGCTTTCTTCCCTGATTGAGGGCTTCTTCAAAATTAGGAGGGTATCTTGGTGGAAGAAATCGCTGAAACGAAAGCTTTAAAGGAAAGTAGTTTACTTGCTTAGTGTTTGCGCTAAGGGATGAGCATTAAAAGCATTATATAGATATTTAATAGATTAGATCTTATCAGTCTTCTTGTGTAATAGTAACTCTCCCCCATCAATCGGTACTCGTTATTCTTATTTTGATTCCTTGACTTGATTTGTCCGATGAGAAATGCGAAACGAAAGAAGGATTCTCCTGCTGGGAATTATATCCTACTCTTTGCCCCCTTTCACAGATAATGGAGAGATGAATTGATCGATTCATCGGATCCTAGGTCGGGACTGACGGGGCTCGAACCCGCAGCTTCCGCCTTGACAGGGCGGTGCTCTGACCGATTGAACTACAATCCCAGGAAAATTAGGTATACAGCCTAAAAATTCTTATTATTTTTTCTCATTGGATTTCATTCGAACCTTTTTGTTTCGCCGTGTTGTAACAGAGACACGAATGATATACTATATTATTATTTATTATATAAATAATTATCATAAAAAATCTATAATTTAATATATTTATAAATGCAAATGCAGTAAACTCATAGTGGGCTAATTCATGAATTGAATCAAATGGACCTTTTTAACTAAGCGGTAGAGTCGCGCTCTTTAAACGCCCTAAGAAATAGGCGTAAGTCATCGGTTCCAATCAGATCCGAAAAATGAGAAATCAATCAAAAGTAAGTGCAGTGGATCTGAATTGAATCATGACTATATAAGCTATTCTGATATTAAGATTCGATATAGATGAAATCGTGGAAGCGGGCCTTTGATTTCCTTGGACCACGTAAGAATTCGTCGTCCGATT